AATTACAGGTTTTAAAAATCTAGTTATCTTTTTAAATAGAGTCAAAAAAATATATATTTTTTTGACTCATCTCGTTCTCCGTGTAGGATACCTATTTTTAGTCTCATTCGATAGATTAAATGAGGAAAACTGCTCTACTATTTAATCTAATGAGTTCAAATTTAAGTAAATTCCATTTTAATAAAGTAGAAAGGGGCGTATTCTAGGTTCTAGGGTCGCTTAAAAAAAAAGAATAAAACAACTTATTTTCAAATTTTTACATATTAATTCAAAAAAAGTTATATGTTTTGACTTAAGTTAGATAATAGAGTTTTTTTTTTATGTATTATTTTTTTTTATGATTCATTTCTTAAAGAGTTTTTAAATTAATCAGTTACGTGAATTCTGAATCCTGAGATGCCAAAGACGATGAATTGAGTTCTTTTTATCTTTCTCTATTTCTTAAAATTTTTTTTATTGAAACTTAGGGAAGTACTTTAGAAACATATGGATAAAAAAACATATTTTATTGAGTCCCGTCATGCCTACTATAACTAGTTATTTCGGTTTTCTACTAGCAGCTTTAACTATAACCTCAGTTCTATTTATTGGTCTAAGCAAAATCCGACTTATTTGAAATTAATTGAATGAAGATTTTTTTATAAAAAAGGATTTCGGTGGTATTTCATATGTTCGATAGTTCCTTACCGTGTTAATTACCCAATTTTGGTCATTGAGATTCATCGGCAATACAGATTAAGAACTAGGAATAGATAGTACCTCTCTTTTCTCCCTTTCAAAAATGAAAACAAAAGAAAATTGAAATGATTGAAGTTTTTTTATTTGGAATCGTCTTAGGTCTAATTCCTATTACTTTGGCTGGATTATTCGTAACTGCTTATTTACAATACAGACGTGGTGATCAGTTGGACTTTTGATTAATTAACATCTCTTTTTTTTTTACTGACCTCCTTCTTGCTTTCATATGCGGGAGGTCTAATTCAGAGTGCTACTCAATGATTTGCGAACAGTGGAATTTTGACACAATCTAATAAACAAGAGGGAAATCACGCTCTGTAGGATTTGAACCTACGACATTGGGTTTTGGAGACCCACGTTCTACCGAACTGAACTAAGAGCGTTTTTCTTTTTTTTTATAAAAAACGAAAAGGCTATAAAGAGGACATTCTTTAACCCGAATCTATTTTGTACGTATATACTATATCATAGTATATTATAAATTTTATAATTATATGTATGTCCAATTTTATTAAAAAAAGATAGATCTAAAAAAGATCCCTCGTTACTGCCCAGTAGAGCAGTAATAGGTAGGGATGACAGGATTTGAACCCGTGACATTTTGTACCCAAAACAAACGCGCTACCAAGCTGCGCTACATCCCTTTCAATTGGTTTACAGTGTCATTGTAGAGAATTCCTGTCTTGTTTTCCACATCCTTCTTCGTTTTTATTGGTATATCAAATTATATCAAATTCATTTATTCTTTTTTTTTTACGAGAATTCTCTCAATTTCAATTTTACTTACTACTTACATACATAAATAGGCGTTTCCATTTTAAAATGGAATCTATAAGATCCTTCTAGTAGACAATATTTCAATTCTAATTTTCAAAGTGGGGGGGCGGAAGTTACGTATCCAAATACAAGAACTTCTTAACTACATGTACATCTGTAGTTATATATATTACTATATATAATGTAATACAATAAATAAAGAAGAAAGAAGGAGGATTTCTAATGCGAGATCTAAAAACATATCTTTCCGTAGCACCAGTACTAAGTACTCTATGGTTCGGTTCGTTAGCAGGTTTATTAATAGAGATTAATCGTTTATTTCCAGATGCATTAACATTTCCCTTTTTTTCATTCTAGTTATTAACATCAGAAAGGGGTGAAAAATTTGAGAGATACAATCAACGATCGGGGACTAATGCCCCCCCTTTTTTTTTCTAATTCATTCTAAAAAAAAAATTAGAAAAAGGTGGGGGGGCGAAAGGTCATAATCATAAAAAGGAGGGTTCAGCATCCAATTAAATTAGTAATAGAACGAAAAAAAGTTTTGCTAGGGAAAGAGTATCCGATGAGATACTTAAAAAAACTATTGTACAAAGATTTTAAATAGAGTTTTCACAAAATCATTGTATTGCTTATTATTTTATTTTTATTTAATTACTAATTAATATTCATTGCAACGAAATATTTCAGAATTTTTTTTAGTTAACAGCTTCTATTTTTTTTGTTCTTGTTCTTTCTAGATCCTAAAAATAAAATAGAAGATTGGGGTGAATCATAAATCCAAAGGAGGTTTCATGGCCAAGGGTAAAGATGTTCGAGTAACAATTATTTTGGAATGTACCAGTTGTGTTCGAAATGATATTCAGAAAGAATCCGCGGGAATTTCCAGATATATTACTCAAAAGAATCGGCATAACACCCCTAGTCGATTGGAATTAAGAAAATTCTGTCCCTATTGTTATAAACATACAATTCACGGGGAAATCAAGAAATAGATCTGTTGTATGTCAACTTTTATTTTAAGAACAGGAATAATGCTAGTATCTATATATTATTACATATATATAAATATAAACAAATAAATCAATAGAAAGAAATCTAATCCTATATTCTTAATTCTATATAGAAACTCTATCCTATATAAAAATAGAAATATATAGAAATAGAAATCGTTTTTATTTTGATCCGATCAAAATAGGATTTTAGAGATTAGGATTTTAGAGATAAGGAATAAAAAAATTATGAATAAATCTAAGCGACTTTTTACTAAATCCAAGCGATCTTTTCGTAGGCGTTTGCCCCCGATCCAATCGGGGGATCGAATTGATTATAGAAACATGAGTTTAATTAGTCGATTTATTAGTGAACAAGGAAAAATATTATCTAGACGGGTGAATAGAGTGACTTTAAAACAACAACGATTAATCACTATTGCTATAAAACAAGCTCGTATTTTATCTTTGTTACCTTTTCTTAATAATCAGAAACAATTTGAAAGAAGTGAATCGACCCCTAGAACTACTAGCCTTAGAACCAGAAAAAAATAGACTTATTCTTCAATTGAATAACAATTCCAATCTGAAGGAATTAAAAAATAGATTAACATTTTGTTCCAAAAATCCAATCAAGAATCAAAATTTGATTGTTATGTCTGTGTCTGTCATAAAAAAAAAAGAAAATAATCGTCGAAAAGAAAAAGAATTACTCTTTTTTTAGCGACTATATACTCTCGTTTTGTTTTGACGACTTTTTTATAATACTAATTTCTACCCTACCTTCCCCGAGCTCATTCTCCTTAGAACTCTATTTAAAATAGTTTAGTGGATTTTTTTCAATCCCCTTATTCTTTTATCTCATTCGAAATCGTATAAAGACAACTCCTATTTAATAGAGCTATTTGTGCAAGTATTTTCCGATTAAGAAGTAATTGCTTTTTGTACAGATTGTGTATGAATCGGTTATAACTATAGAATACCCCCATTTCGTGAATTACGGCATTTATTCGAGTGATCCATAAACGGCGAAAATCTCTTTTTCTTTTACCCCTATCCCGATGAGCCGAAACTAAAGCTCTTATTCTCTGTTGAGTCATAGTTCGTGTAAGTCGTGAATGAGCCCCTCGAAAGCTTGATGCAAATAAACGAAGTTTTGTTCTACGCCTCCGAGCGATATATCCGCGTTTAATTCTAGTCATTGAATAAATCAAACTTTGATGAATAACTAATTCTTTTTTTAGTTATTCTTTTCCCCTTTACTAGTCTATTAATAACCAAACGAATGATTCCAATGTATAAAAAAAAATTCCAATGGCTTTTGCTACTCTAACCTTCCCCACCACTATTTTTTCTAGGTATTTTCCTTTGCTTTGAAAGGATAAATTGCCTTGATACTTGATATAAAAAACTAGAATAACTACAATAAAGTAGTAAATAGAAATGGATAAATAGTGGGTTCCATCGTTTCTATGGTTACTTCTAAAACGGTGAGGTCCTCTCTATACACCGGAGCTCCTTCTTTTAATTAATCCATACTATTGGTAACTTGTACAATTCACATTCTTTGGCTCTACCCCATCAATATTCCAGTAATTAGGTCTTTCACAATAAGATCCACTTTATACAGTAACGGTATTTCATTTGTAAAATAGATTTGGTCGTTTACCCTGTTAGTCCGTTCTTTTCTTTCAAGAGTGGAATCTTTTTAATAAAAAATGGAATTTCCCCCGCTTAATGGATAACCATTTGTTATCATTGGGGGTTTTCTAAAAAATGGAGTTGATTGGATTTGCACCAATGTAAACCATAAGTTTCAGACACAATAGAAGATATGAACAATCTATCTTTTTGAAATAATGAATGGAGTTCCTCCATTCTATTTTATTCACAGGTACTGATCCTTGAGATTTCAAAAAGAATTTGCTTTTTGTGTCTCAGTCTATGATCTAAACGAGTCGCACATACACCCGAGTACATGTTCCTCGGCGCTGAGGGCATCCCCGAAGCGCTGGGGATTTCGTGACATTTCGGATTGGCTGTCTTGTATTTCTAATAAGTTGTTTAATGGTTGGCATACGGAATCATATAAATAATGGGTTGGTTTAGATTAGTTCTAACCGGCTAATTCTGAATTACTTCTCTTCAAGATTCTCTTCAATATATTTTTTTATATTGAAGAGAATATGAAACTAAACCTTTAATCTAAAAAGATATAAAATTCGAAATTGTAGATTTGCATGAAATCGCTCCTATTTTTTATTGAACCGCTACAAGATCAACAATTCCATGAGCTTGGGCTTCTGTTGCTGACATAAAAACATCCCTTTCCATGTCTTCGGATACAACCCATATAGGTTTACCCGTTCTTTGTACATAAACCCTTGTGATGGTTTCGCGAAGTTTTAGTAGTTCTTCCGCTTCCAAGATAAATTCTCCCGTTTGTGCCTCATAAAACGAACTAGCGGGTTGATGGATCATTACCCTGATGATATAATAGAAAATGTTCTTCTATTTCACAGAATGAGGCGAGATAACCAAAAAAACAGAGAAAATTGAATAACCGTACAGGCTTTTTTTGTGCATTGCATACGGCTCCACAATGGAATTTACTTTTTTTACCTTTCCTTTTGACGAAAGAAAACAAAATATAGGTTGTATTATACGCAGATCCAGAAATCATCCAATTACCATCCTTCTTTTTTGTAGGAGTTAAAAAAATACTATGATGGTTCCGTTGCTTTATATATCATTTTTTTGATTCGTCTATGATTCAGCAATCCCAAAGTGTCTTTTTTTTGTTGAATATAAATTTTGTAAATAAGCTTCCGGTGTGAAAACAAAGTTTGTGACGCTGAGATGTGCCCGAATAGGTAAGATATAATTTGAAATACCCCCTTCCTTATCTCATACTACTCTTTCAATATATAATCTAATTTTTTTTATCTAAAAAATTTCATATCGAATTCGAAGTGCCATGCTATTATTACTTAACTAATTCATATTTTCGATGGCGAAGGCATAGTATTTTTTTCTCGAAAATAAAAAAACTCATTGGCGCCAAGCGTGAGGGAATGCTATACGTTTGGTAATTGCGCCTCCGACTAGGATAAAGGATGCTATTGAAGCGGCCAATCCCATGCATATTGTTTGTACATCGGGTCGCACAAATTGCATAGTATCATAAATAGCCATTCCCGATATTACCCATCCACCAGGAGAGTTTATAAACAAATAAAGATCTTTGGTATCCTTTTCTATACTGAGATATATCATAAGACTAATAAGTTGATTCGAGATTTCGGTATCAACTTCTTGCCCTAAAAAAAATAATCTTTCTCGATAAAGTCGGTTGATTAGGATAAAATTTTATTCCGTAGGAGCCGTACAGGCACCTTTTGATGCATACGGTTCAACAAAAATTGTGAAAAAATCAATGTGTCGATTCCAACCCCCCTTTTTTTCATAGAAGGTTTTTCTTTCTAACTTATAACGTAAGGACTTGCTCCAAAAAGTCAAAGAAAAAATCTGTTTTGGCTCCTTTTATTAGATATTATAATCCTATAATATAACGATTTATTAAGCCTGTCAGACTAACTTGATTCATTGATATTTTTTTTCATCGAGATTCAGTTGAAATGGCGATGGTTTTTTCTTGTTCCTGAACGGGCTTCTTCCTTTTTTTATTCCATTTTTTAGGTTTATGCTCTACCCCGAGTAAAAGGAAAAATTTGCCCGATTTTGATTTGCACATATAGGACAAATGAACCAAATACCGCGTCTTTTTTTACTACTCCTTCTTTTTTTTTTCAATTCATTTCTTTCGCATGTCTTCTGTCAACTAGTCAACAAATTTTTAATTATATTATTTGATTGGAGCAACAGTCTTTTTTAGATCACCCTTTTTCAATTTTTTTTATTTTTTAATAGAATTTTTTATCATAATTTTGCATATCATATAAGTAGTAATTATAAAAATATTATATATTAATTATCAATTATTAATTGGGTTTTTGCTAAACGGAGCCTGGATACTTCATTTTATTAGTCCGATCACGTAAACCATAAAAAATTTTTGATAATCTAATATCAATCTAAATACTCCCTGCATTTAATTCCACTTTATTTTTTGCGCTTCGCGTTACAAATTTTTGATAATTAAATCAATCTTTTTGGGCGAAACAGAGGATATCTCGATCGAGGGAGAAAATGGGGGAAATCCCATATAGCCCAATATATCTGACAAGTCGCACTATATGTCAACCCAAGATGTATCTCCTTCTCCAGGACTTCGAAAAGGTACTTTTGGAACGCCAATAGGCATGAAATGAAAAAAAAAGAGAATGAAGTTCTCTATTTCACTTTGATGTGGAAACGTAAGACTGGGGTTTCGTTTTTTAATACTATTATCCGTTTTTTCCTACTTTCTTTATTAATCATATTTAATACATCAGTTGAATAAGCTAAAATATAAAATAAAAGTAAAGTAAGAGAGAATGAATAAAAATAAAGGAAATTTTTTACGTACGGGCTTCTGAATGATGAACAACAATAGCTATCTTGGTTCATATAAAATAGGATTCACCCCCATTGCGTATTGGTACTTATCGGATATAGAATAGATCCGCTTCCCTTTTTTCTTATGAATCTAATTGTTCCATTATTACTAACAGAATAGAACAAATATTAATCCTTTCTCCGAAATAATTACCGAAAAAGGGGGGGTCCATAGCATAGTTTTTTCCAATGCAATAAAGTTACATAGTGTCGATTTTTCGTTGATAAAGGGGTATTTCCATGGGTTTGCCTTGGTATCGTGTTCATACTGTTGTATTGAATGATCCCGGTCGTTTGCTTTCTGTTCATATAATGCATACTGCTCTGGTTGCTGGTTGGGCCGGTTCGATGGCTCTATATGAATTAGCTGTTTTTGATCCCTCCGACCCCGTTCTTGATCCAATGTGGAGACAAGGTATGTTCGTTATACCTTTCATGACTCGTTTAGGAATAACCAATTCGTGGGGCGGTTGGAATATTACAGGAGGGACTATAACGAATCCGGGTCTTTGGAGTTACGAAGGGGTAGCCGGAGCACATATCGTGTTTTCTGGCTTGTGCTTCTTGGCAGCTATTTGGCATTGGGTATTTTGGGATCTAGAAATTTTTTGTGATGAACGTACAGGAAAACCTTCTTTGGATTTGCCCAAAATTTTTGGAATTCATTTATTTCTTTCAGGGGTGGCTTGCTTTGGTTTTGGCGCATTTCATGTAACAGGATTATATGGTCCTGGAATATGGGTATCCGACCCTTATGGACTAACCGGAAAGGTCCAACCCGTAAACCCGGCGTGGGGCGTAGAGGGTTTTGACCCTTTTGTTCCGGGAGGAATAGCCTCTCATCATATTGCAGCAGGGACGTTGGGTATATTAGCGGGCCTATTCCATCTGAGTGTTCGTCCGCCTCAACGTCTATACAAAGGATTACGTATGGGCAATATTGAAACCGTCCTTTCCAGTAGTATTGCTGCTGTCTTTTTTGCAGCTTTTGTTGTTGCTGGAACTATGTGGTATGGTTCTGCAACTACTCCCATCGAATTATTTGGTCCTACTCGTTATCAATGGGATCAGGGATACTTTCAACAAGAAATATATCGAAGAGTTAGTGCTGGACTGGCTGAAAATCAAAGTTTATCAGAAGCTTGGTCTAAAATTCCTGAAAAATTAGCTTTTTATGATTATATTGGTAATAATCCAGCAAAAGGGGGGTTATTCCGAGCGGGTTCAATGGACAATGGAGATGGAATAGCTGTTGGATGGTTAGGACACCCCGTCTTTAGAAATAAAGAAGGGCGTGAACTTTTTGTACGTCGTATGCCTACTTTTTTTGAAACATTTCCGGTTGTTTTGGTAGACGGAGACGGAATTGTTAGAGCCGACGTCCCATTTAGAAGGGCAGAATCAAAATATAGTGTCGAACAAGTAGGTGTAACTGTTGAGTTTTATGGTGGTGAACTCAATGGAGTGAGTTATAGTGATCCCGCAACTGTGAAAAAATATGCTAGACGGGCTCAATTGGGTGAGATTTTTGAATTAGATCGTGCTACTTTGAAATCTGATGGTGTTTTTCGTAGCAGTCCAAGAGGTTGGTTTACTTTTGGACATGCGTCGTTTGCTCTACTTTTCTTCTTTGGACACATTTGGCATGGTGCTAGAACCCTCTTCAGAGATGTTTTTGCTGGTATTGATCCAGATTTGGATGCTCAAGTGGAATTTGGGGCATTCCAAAAACTTGGAGATCCAACTACAAAAAGACAAGCAGTCTAATGCAACATTGCTTTTTTTCTTCTAGTTTCTGTTTGCGATTTGATTTAATTAGGTAGGGTACTGCAGGAATCTTTATTTAAACCGCTCCCGTTTCTTTGACTCTTTTTCTTTCTTTATCCAGAGGGATACTCCCAAGTAAACAAAACAGGTATGAAAGCTATAATTGTAAACCACGATCAAATTTATGGAAGCATTGGTTTATACATTTCTCTTAGTATCCACTTTAGGGATAATTTTTTTCGCTATTTTTTTTCGGGAACCACCTAGAATTTCAACTAAAAAATGAAATAATTTTTCATTATCTTCATTGACGTAATCAGCCTCCAAATATTTGGAGGCTGATTACATCAACTAGTCCCCGTGTTCCTGGAATGGATCTCTTAGTTGTTGAGAGGGTTGCCCAAAGGCAGTATATAGAGCATACCCAGTAAAACTTACAAGTAACCCAGATATAAAGATGGCGACTAGGGTTGCTGTTTCCATTATTATAGAATTGAAAGACCACAATGGATCTATGCTAAGATCGTTTATTTACAACGGAATGGTATACAAAGTCAACAGATCGTAATGAATACAAAATAAGATTTATGGCTACACAAACTGTTGAGGATAGTTCTAGATCTGGTCCAAGAAGCACTACTGTAGGGAAGTTATTGAAACCATTGAATTCCGAATATGGTAAAGTAGCTCCTGGATGGGGAACGACCCCTTTGATGGGTGTTGCAATGGCTCTATTTGCGGTATTCTTATCTATTATTTTGGAGATTTATAATTCTTCTGTTCTACTGGATGGAATTTCAGTGAATTAGACTGAGAAAAATCTTGAAGTCCCAGCTTTTAGTTCGATACAAAAAAGTCAAGTATGTAGGTCTCAAAATTTTGGTCTATTCTCCTTTGGTAGTTCGACCGCGAAATTTTTTTCTGCATTGTATATTTCCGGAATATGAGTGTGTGACTTGTTAGAATTGACCCTATGGATAGTACAGAGAGTGGGATCTGTCATCTTTATCAAGATGGTTTTACTTCGTCGGATATTAATTCGAGTATCCGGAGCACGAAATAGATCAAATAGATCACAAAGTATTCGAACTATGATTCATACTTAATACTCAGACCTCGTAGCCGGACTTCTTTCCGTTCTATCTTATAAACTTTAATAAATCAAAATATTTTTCTGCTTTTAAACTCTTATTTGGATCAAAGGACAAGCGCTTCTTTGTATTTTATGTTTTTAGTCATTATAGCTATTTTTTTGATTGAATAAGTGATGATCCAATGGTTCTCACTCAGTGAATTTTGGACTTTGAAAGTTTTATTGAATTATCGTGGTTCTCGTATGAATCTGAGGTTTCAATTGATTAGTTAAGTAGGGTCTTAACAAGAGAATTCCTATCAATAATAAAGAAAACAAGAAGAAATCCCCCCATTCCCCGTTCCATACAAATACCAAATAAAAAAGACACTAAAGATAGGTAATCTAGAAGAGTCAAGAGGCCTGTAACGATCAACACAACATAAAGACAAATGAGCTTACTTGATTTTTTGGCATTTAACCACAAAGAAGAGCTTTCGCATTTTGACTCTTTCATATCTTTAAATAATATTAAATGAGAGAAGTTTAAAACTTTATATTCCATATCCGTTTCAATCAGTATGTGGGTCTTTTTTTTGTTTGAGCTGTACGAGATGAAATTCTCATATACAGTTCTTGGAGGGGGAGTAACCTTGGTTTACCTATCTCAATAAAGTTTATGATTGGTTCGAAGAACGTCTTGAGATTCAGGCGATTGCAGATGATATAACTAGTAAATATGTTCCTCCGCATGTCAATATATTTTATTGTCTAGGAGGAATTACCCTTACTTGTTTTTTAGTACAAGTAGCTACGGGATTTGCTATGACTTTTTATTACCGTCCAACTGTTACTGAGGCTTTTGCTTCTGTTCAATATATAATGACTGAAGCTAACTTTGGTTGGTTAATCCGATCGGTTCATCGATGGTCGGCAAGTATGATGGTCCTAATGATGATCCTGCACGTATTTCGTGTATACCTCACCGGCGGTTTTAAAAAACCGCGCGAATTAACTTGGGTTACTGGTGTGGTTCTGGGTGTCTTGACCGCATCTTTTGGTGTAACAGGTTATTCTTTACCTTGGGATCAAATTGGTTATTGGGCAGTCAAAATTGTAACAGGCGTACCTGACGCTATTCCGGTAATAGGATCGCCTCTGGTAGAATTATTACGCGGAAGTGCTAGTGTTGGACAATCCACTTTGACTCGTTTTTATAGTTTACACACTTTTGTATTACCTCTTCTTACGGCCGTATTTATGTTAATGCATTTCCTAATGATACGTAAGCAAGGTATTTCTGGTCCCTTATAAATAATATAAATTCTAGATATTTGTAATTACTCATTTATCTTATTACTTGGTGAAGGACCGATAGTATTTTATTGCTATAAATGTGGATTATTAAAAAAATAAGACATGTATTTGGATATTTCCCTTCAACTACACAATATTTTATTATGTTTTTGACATAAAAAGTTGAAGGGAATTCTATGAAGAGAAAATGGATTATGGGAGTGTGTGACTTGAACTATTGATCGGGCCGTGCAGAAATATTACTTTATCTGCTACATTGGAATTCATAACCAAATGTGTCTTTGTTCCAACCGCTGTGTAAGCCCCATACAGGGGATAGGCTGGTTCACTTGAAGAGAATCTTTTCTATGATCATACCCGACGATGTCGTGGATGAGTGGGCTCCGTAAAATCCAGGAGATTAAGGGATGGAACATAATCCTGATTATGTTTTTAGCTATTTTTGACTAAAAAAAAAAAAAAAATCTAATTATATAGTAATTATATAGATAGTATGTAAATGCATTCATTTCCTCTGCATCGACTCGATTTATGATACTATCGGAGTGAATACAGGATCTAATGAAGAGTATAAGGTAGACTCCATTAGTAACAAGTAAATCCTTTGTCTTTGAAAAATCTCGATATAATTTTTGAGATTAAGGACGAATTGATAAGGTATGAGACGATCCAGAAAGCACATCAATTTTTTAAGCTTACGTGGGTGTTGGGCATTTACCTGTAAGAATGGAATTTCTGGCAATCTTTAGTTGCAATAACTTTGGAATCGGATAATTCTTTTTTTACATATTAAATACTTGTGGATAACATATATATATATATTTTATTTATTAATTTAGTTTGGTTAATTCTTGCTCGAGCCGGATGATGAAAAATTATCATGTCCGGTTCCCTCGGGGGATGGATCCATAAGAATTCACCTATCCCAATAACAAAAAAACCAGATTTGAATGATCCTGTATTACGAGCTAAATTAGCTAAAGGTATGGGTCATAATTATTACGGGGAACCCGCATGGCCCAATGATCTTTTATATATTTTTCCAGTAGTCATTCTTGGGACCATTGCCTGTAACGTAGGCTTAGCGGTTTTAGAACCATCAATGATTGGTGAACCTGCGGATCCTTTTGCAACTCCTTTGGAAATATTACCGGAATGGTATTTCTTTCCTGTATTTCAAATACTTCGTACAGTGCCTAACAAATTATTGGGTGTTCTTTTAATGGTTTCAGTACCAGCGGGCTTATTAACCGTACCCTTTTTGGAAAATGTTAATAAGTTTCAAAATCCATTTCGTCGTCCAGTAGCGACAACCGTCTTTTTGATTGGCACCGTGGTGGCCTTGTGGTTAGGTATTGGAGCAACATTACCAATTGATAAATCTCTCACTTTAGGTCTTTTTTAATTAAATTTATTCAATTGTAAAATAAAAGACGTGGGTATCTAGGGAGAATTCATTTTGAAATGACTACTCCCTAGATACATATCTAATTAATTAAATTAATTAAAATGGGTTCGACTGGAAAATCGAAATTACGTTGAAGGTTTAAAATCCATTTCAATTTCAAATTGAAATGCTTTTTCTATTTTTTTCTAGAATGTCTAATATATTTTTTACATCTTCTATGTGAAAATGTTCAATTTTGATAAGGTCTTCTTGACTGTTATTCAAAAGGTCCAATAATGTATGTATATTGGACTTTTTGAGACAATTATAGATTCTGGGAGGCAATTCTAATTGGTCAATAAAAATATATTGAAATGCTAGTTCTTTTTTTTTTTTTCTTAGGTTAACTAATCTATTATGAAAAGGAAAAAGGGGTAAAGTAACTTGATGTTGATTGTTCTCTAAATAGAACGTTTCTTCTTCTACATGTAGAAAAGGAATAAATAAATTAATCAAATTCCGGGAGGCTTCATGAAGTGCTTCTTTAGGAGTTAAACTTCCATTTGTCCATATTTCTAGAAAAAGAATCTCTTGTTTTTCATCCCCATTCCCATACGAATGAATACTATGATTCGCGTTTTGAACAGGCATGAATACAGCATCTATAGGATAACTTCTGTCTTCAAAGTTATTTGAAATTTTTAGACTATATCCGCGATTCCTTTCGATTTTTAATCCAATACACAAATCTATTGGTTCCGTTAAGGTAGCTATATGCTGTGTATTATCAATGATTTCCACAGAGGGCGGTAAAATGATGTCTCGAGCAGTTATATATCCGGGACCTTGGACACAAATAAGCGCGTTGCGCGTTTCATATAGATTACTTCTTAATACAATCTCGTTCAAATTCATTAAAATTTCATGTACTGATTCTTGAATACCTACTATGTTAGAATAGTCATGTGGTATGTTCTCAGATTTTGCACGTGTAATACATGTTCCTTCTATTTCGCCAAGTAAAGCTCTTCGCATGGCAATGGCTATTGTGTCGGCTTGACCTTTCATAAGTGGAGACAGAATAAAGCGTCCATAATAAAGACGCTTACTGTCTCTTCTGGATTCAACACACTTCCACTGTAGTGTCCGAGTAGATACTTTGACTTTCTCTCGAACCATAGTAATTTTATTTGATCAGATCATTGAATCGTTTATTTCTCTTGAAACCCTTTGCGCCTTTATTTAGTTCTATACACGTCTTTTTTTAGGGGGTCTACAACCATTATGTGGCATAGGGGTTACATCTCGTACGAAACTTAAAAGTATACCGCTTCTACGAATAGCTCGTAATGCTGCATCTCTTCCCAGTCCAGGGCCTTTTATCCTGACTTCAGCTCGTTGCATACCTTGATCCACTACTGCTCGAATAGCATTTCCTGCTGCGGTTTGGGCAGCAAAAGGTGTTCCTCTTCTTGTACCCCTGAATCCACAAGTACCCGCGGAGGACCAAGAAATCACCCGACCCCGTACATCTGTAACGGTCACAATAGTATTGTTGAAACTTGCTTGAACATGAATAACTCCCTTTGGTATTCTACGTACATTTTTACGTGAACCACTACGTGTATTTTTACGTGAACCAATTCTTAATATAGGTTTTGCCATATTTTTTCATTTCACAAGAAATATATGGATATATCCATTTCATGTCAAAACGGACCTTTTTTGCCAGCTCCTAGCTCCTTAGAAGTGCCTTTTCCTTTACTTTATTTCCTTTAGTAAGATTATCCTTGTCTTTGTTTATGCCTCGGGTTGGAACAAATTACTATAATTCGTCCCCTCCTACGGATTAGTCGACACTTTTCACAAATTTTACGAACGGAAGCCCTTATTTTCATAGTTGTTATTCCTTAATTCTGTGAATATATTTATTGTTGGACGAAAAAAGGTTTCTTGATATTTTTGAATCTTGAATTGTATCTTCGTGAAAGGAATGTTGAAATTGAAAAAAAAAAACCATTTACTGATTTGAATCTTTGTTATGGAGTCTAGAAAATGGCTGTCCCCGGATTAACTTATACCTATACCTACCTAAGAACTTACTAAAATTGTTAATTTTTTCTCCTATAGGTATACCTATCAAAAAATATGTCGAATCCTTTCAGAAGCATGACCTAAAATCAAACAAATTTTTAATATCTAAAAAAAATCGAACCATGCAGTTCGGAAGTGATTAAGAAAGAAAACTTTCATTAATTCATTTTTTTCTTTAATTTCATTCGAGGTAAAACATCCGAAACTTTTTTAGCAGGGGTGGTATTACACAACCCCCCTTTTTCACAAATCGTAAGTTCCGGATATCCAATTTTTATATTAGAAGGATTACCATATATAACACAAAATTTCTCCGCCGATTCTTTTTAGTCGAGCTTCTCGGTCTGTCATTATACCTTGAGAAGTCGAAAGGATTACAATTCCTATTCCGCCTAAAATTCGTGGAATTCGTTGAGAGTTAGAATAGATTCGTAGACCCGGTCGACTTATTCTCTTTAAATTTAAAATCGTTTTATAGGATTCTTTCTTATTTCGTCTATGTCGTAGGGTTAAAATCAAAAAATATTGGTTGTTTTCACGATGTTTCCTTACGTTTTCGATAAAACCCTCTCGTAAAAGTATTTTAACAATGCTTTCGGTGATGTTAGTCGATCCTATCCGAACCGTTCCTTTTCTATTCATGTCAGCATTTCGTATAGAGGTTATTATATCAGCAATAGTGTCTTTCCCCATGATAAGTTAAAATTCCTTATTGTTCTATAAATTTTGATATAATCAACATGTTCTTTTTCTTTTATTTATATATAGATATAGACGAATTATATATTAATATATGAATTTAATTATTAATATTTGATTATTAAGGGTATATGCGTGATACACAATCTATTTATTAATTTTAGTTCAATACCTTTTTTTTATCCTATACTAACTATCGATACTTAGGTCTTATAATACCTCAGGAGCTAATGAAACTATTTTAGTAAAGTTTAATTGTCTCAATTCCCGTGGGATCGCCCCAAAAACTCGAGTTCCTTTTGGATTTCCTTCTTGATCAATGACAACTGCGGCATTGTCATCATATCGTATTATCGTCCCATTTTTACGTTTGAGTTCTTTACAAGTACGTACAATTACAGCTCTGATCACTTCTGATCTTTCTAGAGGAGTATTTGGTATTGCTTCCTTGATTACAGCAACAATAACGTCACCAATATGAGCATATCGGCGATTACTAGCTCCTATTATTCGAATACACATTAATTCTCGAGCCCCGCTGTTGTCTGCTACATTCAAATAGGTTTGTGGTTGAATCATATCATTTTTTTTTTATCTCTTCTTTTAATGCAAAGGACGAAGTAAAAAAATATTGTTTGTCAAAAAAAGAAAACTTAGAATCTTTTTATGCTTAAATGTTATTTAGCTTTTTCATTCTAAATTCCTATTAAGAAATAATGAATTGGGTTTTTATAGGCATTTTGGATGCCGCTATTGACATAGCTTTTCTGGCTATGTTTTCGGGTACACCACCCATTTCATAAAGGATTTTACCTGGTTTAACCACAGCTACCCAATACTCCGGGGAGCCTTTCCCAGAACCCATACGCGTTTCCGCAGGTCTTACTGTAACTGGTTTGTCTGGAAATATACGTACCCAAATTTTTCCACCACGTCGTACATTTCGTGTCATTGCTCGTCGCCCTGCTTCTATTTGTCTAGATGTGATCCAAGCGGGTTCAAGTGTTTGAAGAGCATATCTGCCAAAACAAATACGATTCCCACGAGAAGATATTCCTTTTAGTCTTCCTCGATGTTGTTTACGAAATCTGGTTCTTTTTGGGTTATAGTTGATTAAATTCTAAATTAGAAATTCCATCTCTACTACAGAACTGAACGTGAGAGTTTCTTCTCATCCAGCTCCTCGCGAATAAAAGGACTCAAAAAGCTTGTATTTAAGATATAGATGTAGTTAATGATTAATTCTATTAATCATGGTATTTTTTTGAAATTTCATCCGATCTCTTCTAAATTTTTGTATGTCTTTTTCGAAATGGAATCCAAGATTCATTATATTTATTTCAAAATAACGTAATATCATCATCTCAAATGTTGTTTTTGTTAGAGTTAGAATATTCTAACAAATCCTTATTTCCTTTTATCTTTTAAATTTTTGTTTTTCCTTTTTTTTTTATAAAAAAATTTCGCCGACGAATATTTACTCTTTCAATCTCTATTTAAGTTTGATGTTTATCCCACGAGGTCTCAGAATAAAAATCAGAATAGATAATAAAGTTTCTGGTTTATTCCGCCATCCTGTCCAATGAATTACTAAGATTTGTTTTTCAAGAGAATCCTCTATATTCATGGGTTCCGTCGTTCCCATCGCTTCTTGATTAATCATTAGGCCCGAATTCTACAATGGAGCTCTTACATGAAATTTTGAATTTCATTTTTTTATTTTTTTTTTGAGTCAATTTTCTCAGTTTTTATTGGCTCAAGGCTCTTAATTTTTGGTTTTCGGAACAGATTTATCTAATTATTATGAATGAATCTGTATTGATGCTTTATTACATTGCTTTTCTTACAGTGACCTCATAGACTTTCCAAATTGGAATCATATATCATTAATATTCAATTTTTTCTCTCTTTCTTTCTTTCATCTTTCCATTTATCCGCATACTTTTGATTACCTTTCATAAGTTACTAATCATATTTCTTTATTTATTCTTTTTTTTTTTACAAAAAAATTCAGTTGCTACAATGATATGATCAGTCTATCATATCTTGACTTATTTTTTTGGATCCAGATAATGCGAAGCAATGAGTTGCTTAGGTTAT